CAGAGCGATTCCCTAAAAGCCTTTCTGGATATTCCTCAATGTGCCGACTATTCATGAAACGTGAGAAGGAGATGAATAATCATCTGCTTCCGGAAAAAATCGAAGAATTTCTTTGGAATCCGGCAAGAGCCAATCGTTCTTTTTTCTCTGACAGATGGTCAGAACTTCATCTGGGTTCGAATCCTACTGAGAGGTCCACTAGAGATCAGAAATTGTTGAAGAAAGAACAAGATATTTCTTTTGTTCTTTCCAGGCGATCGGAAAAGAAAGAAATAGTTACTATATTCAAGATAATTATGTACTTACAAAATACCGTCTCAATTCATCCTATTTCATCAGATTCGGGATGTGATATGGTTCCGAAGGATGAACTGGACAGTTCCAATAAGATTTCATTCTTGAACAAAAATCCGTTTTTTAGTTTATTTCATTTATTCCATGACCGGAACAGGGGGGGATACACGTTACACCACGATTTTGAATCCGAAGAGATATTTCAAGAAATGGCAGATCTATTCACTCTATCAATAACTGAGCCGGATCTGGTGTATCATAAGAAATTTACTTTTTCTATTGATTCCTCCGGATTGGAGCAAAAACAATTCTTGAATGAGGTATTCAACTCTAGGGATGAATCGAAAAATCAATCTTTATTGGTTCTACCTCCTCTTTTTTATGAAAAGAATGAATCTTTTTATCGAAGGATCATAAAAAAATGGGTCCAGACCTCTTGCGGGAATGATTTGGAAGATCCAAAACCAAAAATAGTGGTATTTGCTAGCAACAACATAATAGAGGCAGTCAATCAATATAGATTGATCCGGAATCTGATTCAAATCCAATATAGCATCCCTGGTTCCATAAGAAATGTATTGAATCGATTCATTAAAAAGAATCGATTCGATCGCAACTTCGAATATGGAATTCAAGGGTATCAAATAGGAAATGATACTCTGAATCATAGAACTATAATGAAATACACGATCAACCAACATTTATCAAATTTGAAAAAGAGTCAGAAGAAATGGTTCGATCTTCTTATTTGGATTTCTCGAACGGAGAGATCCATGAATCGGGATCCTAATGCATATAGATACAAATGGTCCAATGGAATAAAGAATTTCCAGGAACATTTGGATCATTTCATTTCTGAGCAGAATAGCCGTTTTCAAGTAGTGTTCGATCGATTACATATTAATCAATATTCGATTGATTGGTCTGAGGTTATCAACAAAAAATATTTGTCTAAGTCACTTTGTTTCTTTTTGTCCAAGTTTCTTCTCTTTTTGTCTAACTCACTTCCTTTTTTCTTTGTGAGTTTCGGGAGTATCCCCATTCATAGGTCCGAGATCCATATCTATGAATTGAAAGGTCCGAATGATCCACTCTGTAATCAGTTGTTAGAATCAATAGGTATTAAAATCTTTCATTTGAAAAAATGGAAACCCTTATTATTGGATGACTATGATACTTCCCAAAAATCGAAATTCTTGATCAATGAAGGAATAATATCACCATTTTTGTTCAATAAGATACCAAAGTGGATGATTGACTCATTCCATACTAGAAAGAATTGCAGGAAATCTTTTGATAACACGGATTCCTATTTCTCAATGATATCCCACGATCAAAACAATTGGCTGAATCCCGTAAAACCATTTCATCGAAGTTCATTGATATCCTCTTTTTATAAAGCAAATCGACTTCGATTCTTGAATAATCGATATCACTTCTGTTTCTATTGTAACAAAAGATTTCCTTTTTATGTGGAAAAGGCCTGTATCAATAATTATGATTTTACGTATGGACAATTCCTCAATATCTTGTTCATTCGCAACAAAATATTAGATTTTTGCGGTGGTAAAAAAAAACATGCTTTTGGGGAGAGAGATACTATTTCACCAATCGAGTCACAGGTATGTAACATATTGATACCTAACGATTTTTCGCAAAGTGGCGACGAAGGGTATGACTTGTACAAATCTTTCCATTTTCCAATTCGATCCGATTCATTCGTTCGTAGAGCTATTTACTTGATCGCAGACATTTCTGGAACACCTCTAACAGAGGGACAAATAGTGAATTTTGAAAGAACTTATTGTCAACCTCTTTCAGATATGAATCTATCTGATTCAGAAGGGAAAAACTTGCATCAGTATCTCAATTTCAATTCAAACATGGGTTTGATTCACACTCCATGTTCTGATAAATATTTACCATCCGAAAAGAGGAAAAAATGGAGTCCTTGTCCAAAAAAATGCCTTGAGAAAGGGCATATGTATAGAACCTTTCAACGAGATAGTGCTTTTTCAACTCTCTCAAAATGGAATCTATTCCAAACATATATACCATGGTTCCTTACCTCAACAGGGTACAAATATCTAAATTTCATATTTTTAGATACTTTTTCAGACCTATTGCCGATACTAAGTAGCAGCCAAAAATTTGTATCTATTTTTCATGATATTATGCATAGATCAGATATATCATATCTTACCTATCGGATTTCATTGTGTCTTCCACAAGGGAATTTGATAAGTAAGATATGGAATCTGATAAGTGAGATTCCGAGTAATTGTTTCCATAATCTTTTTCTATCCGAAGAAATTATTCATCGAAAAAATGAGTCACTATTGATATCGACACATCTGAGATCGCTAAATGTTTGGGAGTTCCTCTATTCAATCCTTTTCCTTCTTCTTGTTGCTGGATGTCTCGTTCGTACACATCTTCTCTTTGTTTCTCGAGTCTATAGTGAGTTACAGACAGAGTTCGAAAAGGTCAAATCTTTGATGATTCCATCATACATGATTGAGTTGCAAAAACTTCTGGATAGGTATCCTACATCTGAACTGAATTCTTTCTGGTTAAAGAATCTCTTTCTAGTTGCTCTGGAACAATTAGGAGATTCTCTAGAAGAAATACGGGGTTTTGCTTCTGGTGGCAACATGCTATGGGGTGGTGGTCCCGCTTATGGGGTCAAATCAATACGTTTTAAGAAGAAATATTGGAATCTCATCGATCTCATAAGTATCATACCAAATCCCCTCAATCGAATCGCTTTTTCGATAAATACAAGACATATAAGTCATACAAGTAAAGCAATCTATTCCTTGATAAGAAAAATAAAAAACGTGAATGGTGATTGGATTGATGATAAAATAGAATCCTGGGTCTCGAATAGTGATTCGATTGATGATAAAGAAAGAGAATTCTTGGTTCAGTTCTCTACCTTAACGACAGAAAAAAGGATTGATCAAATTCTATTGAGTCTGACTCATAGTGATCATTTATCAAAGAATAACTCTGGTTATCAAATGATTGAACAACCCGGAGCAATTTACTTACGATACTTAGTTGACATTCATAAAAAGTATCTAATGAATTATGAGTTCAATACATCCTGTTTAGCAGAAAGACGGATATTTCTTGCTCATTATCAGACAATTATTTATTCACAAACCATGCGGGGGGCTAATAGTTTTCATTTCGCATCTCATGGAAAACCCTTTTCGCTCCGCTTAGCCCTACTCCCCCCTAGGGGTATTTTAGTGATAGGTTCTATAGGAACTGGACGATCCTATTTGGTCAAATACCTAGCGACAAACTCCTATGTTCCTTTCATTACAGTATTTCTGAACAAGTTCCTGGATAACAAGCCTAAGGGTTTTCTTATTGATGATAGTGACGATAGTGACGATAGTGACGATATTGATGATAGTGACGATATCGACCGTGACCTTAATATGGAGCTGGAGCTTCTAACTATGATGAATATGCTAACTATGGATATGATGTCGGAAATAGACCGATTTTATATCACCTTTCAATTCGAATTAGCAAAAGCAATGTCTCCTTGCATAATATGGATTCCAAACATTCATGATCTGGATGTGAATGAGTCGAATTACTTATCCCTCGGTCTATTAGTGAACTATCTCTCCAGGGATTGTGAAAGATGTTCCACTAGGAATATTCTTATTATTGCTTCGACTCATATTCCCAAAAAAGTAGATCCCGCTCTAATAGCTCCGAATAAATTAAATACATGCATTAAGATGCGAAGACTTCTTATTCCACAACAACGAAAGCACTTTTTCACTCTTTCATATACTAAGGGATTTCACTTGGAAAAGAAAATGTTCTATACTAATGGATTCGGTTCCATAACCATAACTATGGGTTCCAATGTACGAGATCTTGTAGCACTTACTAATGAGGCCTTATCGATTAGTATTATACAAAAAAAATCCATTATAGACACTAATATAATTAGATCTGCTCTTCATAGGCAAACTTGGGATTTGCGATCTCAGGTAAGATCGGTTCAGGATCATGGGATCCTTTTCTATCAGATAGGAAGGGTTGTTTCACAAAATTTACTTCTAAGTAATTGCTCCATAGATCCTATATCTATCTATATGAAGAAGAAATCATGTAACGAGGGGGATTCTTATTTGTACAAATGGTACTTCGAACTTGGAACGAGCATGAAGAAATTAACGATACTTCTTTATCTTTTGAGTTGTTCTGCCGGATCGGTCGCTCAAGACCTTTGGTCTCTACACGGACCTGATGAAAAAAATGGGATCATTTCTTATGGACTCGTTGAGAATAATTCTGATCTAGTTCATGGCCTATTAGAAGTAGAAAGCGCTCTGGTGGGATCCTCACGGACAGAAAAAAATTGCAGTCAGTTTGATAATGATCGAGTGACATTGCTTCTTCGGTCCGAACCTAGGAATCCTTTAAATATGATCCAAAATGGATCTTGTTCTATCGTTGATCAGAGATTTCTCCATGAAAAATATGAATCGGAGTTTGAAGAAGGGGGAGGAGTCCTCAACCCGCAACAGATAGAAGAGGATTTTTTCAATCACATTGTTTGGGCTCCTAGAATATGGCGCCCTTGGGGCTTTCTATTTGATTGTATCGAAAGGCCCAATGAATTGGGATTTCCCTATTGGGCCAGGTCATTTCGGGGCAAGCGGATCATTTAT